TATTTCGGCTCGTGATTAATCCATAGATACCAATAGAAAATAAATAGGCACTCAAAACAAGTACATGTTCGAGCATCATTGACCAACTCCTCATCAATCTCGATTCATTTCAATATGAACAATGAACAACGCTTCACCCAATTTGGTTGACTAGAATCTAAGAAGTACGGAGCAAAGGGGGGAGGGGTTGGTAATAGATCGAACTCAAAACATTTCCATTTTAAGATTCTTCGTGTATAAAATGGAATTGAATGAAAATAGGTGTGATAACACAGAACACAAGAAGTCCTTATTTATTTTATTTGATTTCTAATTCTAAGAATTTTTTGATTACTGACGGGCCATAGCAATTGCACCTATCAAAGCAACTAAAAGAATTATGGAAATGAGCTCAAATGGAAGAAAAAAATCTGTTGCTAAATGAATCCCAATTTGTTGACTATTACTTATCAAGTCCTGCTCTATAATCTGGTTTGATCTTGTAGTCCAAATAATCCCGTACCATGACGTATCTGGGATAGTAGTAATTAGTGAAACAAAAATACTTGTACAAACCAGTGAAGTGACTCCATCTCCAACAGTCCAAAGGTGGAAATCATTGTAATATTCTGAACCATTCATGAACATCACAGCAAATATGATTAAGACATTTATGGCTCCCACATAAATAAGAAGCTGTGCAGCGGCTACAAAATGGGAGTTCGATGGAATATGGAATAAGGATATACAAACAAGAACAAATCCTAATGAAAAGGCAGAATAAATTGGATTGGTAAGCAATACCACTCCTAGACCTCCTAATATAAGACCTGATCCCAGAAATACTAAAAGAAAATCATGTATTGGTCCCGGTAAATCCATTATATGTAAAATACGAGATAAATAAGTCGAAATGTTTCATGACCTTATTGACCGGACCAGGAAAAAGGAAGGTACCCTTTTTTTATGATACGTTACTAATTGAATGAAATCCTAATGGAGTGCAAATTGCTGTAGATACAATTATTGTACTAATTCCATTCTCTAGCCGAAAGAGTCATTTTAAATTCAATTAGATATTTCCAAAACATCACGAATATATGAATAGGTTTTCAATCTAAATCAAGACGCGATTCTCACCAATCAATAGTTATGATTTGTAATTATTCACCAAGCAAAATGAAATGAGTTTCACTCCTTTAGATCAACCCCGAATCTTAGTAATTGGTAATCTTTTTTGAATTGAGGGGTTTGCCCATGGCTATTTTTATTTGAGTCGAATTTAGAATTGTTCGAATTGTGTAATCTCCAATTATTGACATTGGTAACCGACCCAAAGCTATTTGATTATAATTCAATTCATGACGATCATAAGTGGAAAGTTCATATTCTTCAGTCATTGATAAACAGTTTGTTGGACAATACTCGACGCAGTTACCACAAAATATACAGATTCCGAAATCAATACTGTAATTAAGCAATCGTTTCTTTCGAATATAAGTTTCCAATCTCCAATCAACAACAGGTAGATCTATAGGGCATACCCGAACACATACTTCACAAGCAATGCATTTATCAAATTCAAAATGGATTCGACCGCGGAAACGCTCCGATGTGATCAATTTTTCATAAGGATATTGAATAGTTACAGGTAAACGATTCACGTGGGATAAGGTAATCATGAAACTTTGACCGATGTACCTTGCAGCGCGTACTGTTTGTTGACCATAATTCATGAACCCGGTTACCATAGGGAACATAGTGTGAATATCTATAAATAATTGAATGTTTCTTTCTCTTGTTTGAAAGAAGTCATGAATCTAAAATATTGTATTCCTTTACAGTGAAAGGAGTTGGGAAGAGGTTGTCAATAATAGATTACCTAGAGAAATAGGTAAAAGAAATTTCCATCCAAGATTTAATAGTTGGTCCATTCTGATCCTAGGCAACGTCCATCTTGTTACGATAGGAATGAACAAGAACAAATAAGCTTTAGCTAATGTAATAACGATACCAATTGTCGTTCCAAAGACTGCACCCACTTTATTTATTCTGAAAAGTTCAGGAATGAATATGTACGGAATAGAGAGATTCCAACCGCCCAAATAAAGAACTGTTACAAATAATGAAGAAACTAGTAGATTTAGGTAGGAAGCAACGTAAAATAAACCAAATTTGATACTTGAATATTCGGTTTGATAACCTGCTACTAATTCTTCCTCTGCTTCTGGTAAATCAAAAGGTAATCTCTCACATTCCGCCAGGGAAGAAATTAGAAAAACGAGAAACCCTATGGGTTGACGCCACAAATTCCACCCCCCAAAACCATATTTTGACTGCGCCTCAACTATATCAACTGTACTTGAACTGTTAGATAATCATAGTCGGCGATAACATCACTGTTCCCATCGCTATTACAGAACCGTACATGAGACTTCAGCTTCATACGGCTCCTCGAGAGCCACAAAATATAAGGACCCATTTCATTTAGTATTATCTCGATATGTTTAGTTAGATAGAGTAAAGATGCATCGAAGAGTCCAAAATTTAGACCAATGGAATTCTGTCTGCTATGCTATAATATAAAAAAAGGGTGCTTCTGAATTGATCTCATCCTTTATAATATATGGATCTCATTCTTTATAATATAAAAGATAGAATTAAAAATATAAAAGATAGAATTAAAATTTTTCTTTGTTCAGTAATAACTTAATCCTTCAATAAAATACCCGTTCTATCAATAGAACTTTCGACCCATATCTTTCGATTACAAAAAAAAAGAATTAGACATTACATTAGTTCATGAATCATGATAAGAACTCTATCTATATGAATATGGATAGAAGAAAAAAAAAAGGATAGAAGAAAAAAAAAAAAGATCTCTTATTTCTTTTCTATTCCAATTGCATTCCACTTCTTTCGTTCTTGTTCTTCTTTCTCAGAAAAGGGGACACTAAAAAAAAAATAATAAAGGATTACTTCGTTCCTGATAGTTGTTTCTTTAATCAGTGAATAGGAGCATACTCTGGATCAGAATCGCGGGGAAGTACTGCTTGATGATTTCTACCAACTTAAAGCCCCATTAGGATTCCTTTTCTGGATAGAAATATCTCTTTGGATAACTTCCATTATCTCCATTACTAATCCTTTGTGTACCTTGGTGTTCCTAACCACCCACTCATTTTTGCTCGATCCCCGTTATGGTAATACATACAATAGTAAAAACCCCATACAGTTGATCTTTTGCACCCGCTTCAAGCTATAATGACTAATCAACTTGGGGTAAACAGCGTCTACCACTTATGTTTACTTTCGCTTAACCCTTGTACATAGGGAATGAGGCTCGATCTTTTTACTGCGAATTTAGAAGCAGTTTTGTTTCACTCATATAACTATCTAATTTAGTTCATCAACCTGAACGATAAAAAAAAAATTAAGATATCTATTCAATACATTCAACTTCTTTTCTAGAAAGAAAAGAAAGGAAATAGGTAAAAGTGCATGTCCCAACGAATCACACGTAGAGATATTGATAACACACATGGAGTTAATGGTATTTCATAACTAATGGATTGAGCAGCAGCTCGTAGACCACCTAAAAAGGAATATTTATTATTCGATCCATATCCTGACATAAGAAGTCCAATAGGAGCAATACTTGAAATGGCGATCCATAAAAAAACACCTATACTGAGATCGGCTAGAACAAGACGATATCCAAAAGGAATTACTGAATAACTTAATAGAATTGATATGACTGCTATAGATGGTCCGATACTGAATAAACAACTATCTCCTCTAGATGGGAGAAGATCCTCTTTGAAAAGGAGTTTGGTCCCATCTGCTAGAGCTTGAAGAATTCCCAGAGGACCCGCATATTCAGGTCCAATACGTTGTTGTATCCCTGCGGATATTTCTCTTTCTAACCATACAATTACTAGTACACCTATTGTGATTCCCGATACAGTAGTAAAAATAGGAACAAATAGCCATATGAGCCCATAGACCTCTTTTAAGGATTCCGATCTGGAAAAAGAATTGATAGCTTGTACTTCTGCCGTATCAATTATCATTTCAACGATCAACTTCTCCCATAATGATATCTATACTACCTAGTATCGTCATAATATCAGCCAATTTCATTCTTTTAACTAGCTGAGGAAGAATTTGCAAATTGATAAAACCCGGTGGACGAATTTTCCATCTCCAGGGAAAAACACTCTGATCTCCTATCAGAAAAATTCCCAATTCCCCTTTTGGGGCTTCCACTCTGACATAAAGTTCTTGTTTCGACAATTCAAAAGTGGGGGAAGTCTTTTTACTAATGAATCGATATTCAAAATCATTCCATTCTGAATCTCTTGCTCTATCAAAACGTCGGACTTCCAAATTCTCATAAGGCCCCCCCGGAATTCCTTCCAGAGCCTGTTGAATAATTTTTATGGATTCCGTCATTTCAGTGATTCGTACTAAATAACGAGCTAACGAATCCCCTTCTTTTTGCCATTGAACTTCCCACTCAAATTGGTCGTAACACTCATAATGATCAACTTTACGAAGATCCCATTGGATTCCAGAAGCTCGTAGCATTGGTCCGGATAAACCCCAATTAATTGCTTCCTCTCCACCAATAATGCCCACGCCTTCCACTCGTTCCAAAAAAATGGGATTCCGTGTAAGAAGTTTTTGATATTCAGTAACCCCCGTTAAAAAAAAATCGCAGAAATCTAAACATTTATCTATCCAGCCATGAGGTAGATCAGCAGCTACTCCTCCGATACGGAAATAATTATGCATCATTCGCATACCTGTGGCAGCTTCGAATAGATCATATATCAATTCTCTCTCTCTGAAAATATAGAAGAAAGGGGTCTGTGCACCGATATCCGCCATAAAAGGGCCAAGCCATAACAAATGAGAAGCTATACGACTTAGCTCCAACATAATTACTCTGATATAGCTGGCTCTTTTAGGTACTTGAATATTTCCCAACTGTTCTGGTGCATTTACGGTTATTGCCTCTGTGAACATAGTAGCTAAATAATCCCAACGTGTTACATAAGGCAGATATTGTATAATTGTTCGGTTTTCCGCAATTTTTTCCATCCCTCTGTGTAAATAACCTAATATAGGCTCACAGTCAATAACATCTTCACCATCTAGAGTAACGATGAGTCGAAGAACACCATGCATTGATGGGTGATGAGGACCCATATTGACTATCATGAGGTCTTTTTTTGTAGCTGGTACAGTCATATGTTTTTTACCCGATTCATTATTCCATGAATTGCTGAAAACGAAACGAAGTTCATCAAAATTCAAAATCTAAAAAGAATTCCAAATGAATCCTCAAATTAACGAATTCTGGGCTCCCGAATATTTAATTGACCAATTAATTCTTTATAACGTACTCTATTTTTCTTTGACAAATAAGCCAGCAGTCGTTGACGTTTTCCCAGAATTTTCCGTAGACCCCTCTGAGATAAATAGTCTTTTCTGTGCAATTCTAAATGGGAAGTAAGTCTCCGTATCTTATTGGTGAAACTGAATATTTGAAATTCAACGGAACCCCCACTTCCTTCTTTTTTATCTTGCGAAATAACTGAGATAAATGCATTTTTGACCATAAAAAGAATTCTTCTCCTACTTTTCTTTCTTTTCTACAGATATGGATTTGACCGAAGATATGGGTTTTACCGATCAGTAATAATAATATAATAATGCTAATTATTTAAATGAAATTTAAAATCTGGTATACAAAAAAATATGAATTTATTTATGTACTACCTTTTCTATCAAATAATCATCAATCCATTTAATTTTTAATTTGATTTGGATAGGGATATAACAGGAAGGGATAGTATATTTCTGTATTCACAAAAGAAAATCATTTGTACCTAAGAAAAGAGGATTCTGTTGATTCATTTCTAGATCTAATTGATACGTCATTGAATGAGTATCATGTACCGGACTGTAATGTAATACAACGCATATGTATATCTGTTTGCCCTCATATACCATACATGGTACGTGATTGATAGATAGGAAATGTACTATCAACGAATTTTCAATCGTGGATACATATGTATCCTTGACATACTGAAACGACTGCCATTATTGGTATCAAACCAATAGCGATTCATACAAGCTAAATCTTCTAATTGATAATTGGGCCAAAGCAAGAACTTTAATTTCATGTTAATGTATTTTATTGGATCTGTATCAAGATGTTTGTCCTTATCCAAAAATTGACTACAGTTCCTTACATAGTTCCCATTGCAAAATACTGAATTTCTATCCCCAGCATTCCCATTCTCCGAATTGAAACAAATTAGAATTCTGAATTCTCTACGACGTCTAGATGATAAAATCTTTTCAGGAACAAGCGAATCATAATAATTTTCGTCTTGATTCCCAACTACCCTTTCATGTCTTGCAATAGATTTATCAAAATCATTTTTATCAACATATCTTTTTTCTCGACATTCTCGGTTCGTTTGATGCTTACTCTTATGGACTAATGAAATACCTATGGTTTGATACATAAGAAATTGTACATCCCATTTTATAGATGGAGGAATTGGTTCGATACTCAATATCTTTTTTTTTTTCAATTTTTGAAGAGTTAGATCTTTCTGAGTCAGCATTATATCTAGACTTATTTCTCCTCTTTGAATAGAGGATATAGCGATTTCCTTTGGATTTCTCAGTCTAAGCAGGAGACAATATACCTTGATATTCTTGATTATTCTTTGATTCAAAGGATCATCCCATCTCAATTGAAAAAGGAAATATCTTTTCAGGAAAAACTTGAGTTCCGCTTTCGTGTTGTTCTTGAATTGATTTTTCTTCATACGTTCTGATCCCGCATAATCTTCTTGACCATCTGTTTGTTGGTTTAATAGAATTGACCCAAGATTCCCTTGGTTTTGTACATCTGATCCAAGATCTCCTTGGACCGATAGTTCCTTTTCTTCTTGGTTTCTATTCTTTAATTCAAAATTTCTTTTTTCATTAGATGATATACAAAGACCCTCTTTTTGTTTTCCATTTATGTTTTTATTTTCAGTAACGCTTTCATTTCCATTTAAATTCAAAAAAAGTAATTTGATTGGTATGACCCATGGTTTCATCTTATATGCATTATAAAATAGCACAAATTCTGGGAAGAACCAAAGTTTCAGATTCGATATGGAATGATTTAATATTTCTTTATTCATTCCCATCCAATCAAAAAAAAACTTTTTTTGATTAGATGGGTTGATATCTTGCTGAATCGTGAAAAAAAAAGCATCTTTCTTATCCCTTTTTTCAATTATTTGATCATCAGTGGTCTCAGTCTTAGTATTTTTCTTAATGTCGGCGCCAAGACTCATATCGGTCCAGGTCTCAATAAAAATCTTCTTTCTACGAAAAAAATGGAGCATTTTCCAACCAAAATATTTTATATCGGGATTTTTCTCCGTATCGATAATGGAATATTCTCCTAAATAATTACTAATGGGTATATCTCTCAGCACATAAAATGATTCGGGTTTCCATGTCTTGTAATTATAATTATAGGGAAGCTCTCGACGCTCATTTACTTGTAATGGTAATCTATAAATATATGAGTCCCCTTTATCTTTACAATTTATATATTTATGTGATAAAAAATTATATCTGTAATGTTTTTTTAATTTTTCCTTTTGACTCGGTAATGAATCCGCTGCATAATGATTTTGTTTCCCGTAATGAATTAATCGGACTTTTTTATCTGAACCAAAGTAGTTTGAGTTTTCATTTTGATGACACTGATTAACTCTATTTCGCCATTTTTGCGGGACTAATCTGGACCATCTAGTCTGAGATAAATCATATGGAGAATGACTCCATAACCAGTTTTTCCATTCATTCATTACAGAATTTTGCATTCCAGAATTTTGAAATTTTTTATGTCCTGATTCAGAATGAAATATGCCTTGTGTTACAAAAGAATCCTTTATTCTATCCTTAAGAAAAAAGGATGTTCTGTGATATTGATATTGAAGTACAGATCGCAAGTGATTCTTGTTAATCATTTTGGTTTGTGATAATTTGTAAAATACATATGCTTGCGATAAGGGGGTTAGGTCACAAAGAATATGTGAATTATTATTACTAATATTAGAAAATGGCCTTTTTATAGTCGAAATAAAGTTCATTTTTTTTTCATTTGTTTCATGAATTCCTTCTTGTTCTTTATTTATTTCATCATTGAAAATGCATTTCTTAATAATTGTTGATTCAAATTGAAAAAAAAGTTGTGTATGGGTTCTAAGAATATTAATGATACATAGAAGGACATCCATGTATATCCTTTCAAATAAAAATTTTAAATTTAAAAAAGAGTGCCATTTACGTATTAATCGGGCATTTCCTCTTCTGAATATGTGCCAAATTTTTTGCGGCGATTCTGATCTTTTATCATCACAACTTGTTTCATTAAGACTAATATTTTTCTCTGGGTTTATAAAGATTTTTTTCTTGTCTTTTGTTATTTTTTCTATTTGATTTCTGATTGTGCTTGTCCTATCAGTTAGATCCTTCATTTTTTTTTCTGTCAGTGAATAATTTGTCCAATCCGTGGATCTAATTTGAATCCATGATTCATGAAAAATATCATTACTAACTATAGAATCTTTTTCATTTTTATTTTCACTCGATTCAAATGCTTCCCTCAATTGAAATAATTGAATTGGATTCACTTTTACAAGTTCGTTTGTTTTTCTTTTTATAAATAGAACTTTTTTAAGACCCCATTCTTTTCTTTCTTTTAAAACTCTTAGAATTAGAAAACCCCTTTTTTGAACTTTTCTCATTTTTTTTTCGAGTTCTTTATAAATGGGTTCAAAAAAGAAAGGCCGTTTTTGAGGAGAGCCAAAAGGTAGTTTGGCTTCCATTCCCCAGACTGTTAAAAAACAAAAATTCTCCCCTTTTTCTTTCTTTTTGATTGGATATTTATGATCCTTATGATGGGCTCGTAGCTTAGATTTGTGCCAAGGTTTCAGACAGAAAGGAAATAGGATTTTTATCTGAATACCGTCTGTTAACCAATTTTTAGGAAATTCTGTTTCTGATAATTGAACACCATTATAAGTGCATTTAACATGCATTTCTCTACGCCACTCTGTCAAATCCTCGTACCATTCGGGGAATTGAAATAATAATATACGGCCCATATTTTTAGCTATTATCAATGAAGGCAATACAATATATTTCCTAAGAATCGATTGGGTTACTAACATGGATCCCCTTATTACTTGAGCAATTAGAAAAGTATCCCAGGTTTCCGCTATTGTTATCCGTTCATTTTCTTCTTTTTTCTTTTTTTTCTCTTTTTCTTTTGCCCTTTCTTCCTCAGAATCAGAAGTTTTCAATTCCGTGTTTTTCCCTATCCAATTACTAAAAATGAGCTTCACTGTTCCGGAGATATCAAAAGAAAAAAAAGGAGTTTTTTCTATTCGGTCCAAAAAAAGAAGGGAATGCACATTTGCTTGAAACAGTTCCCAAGGAACCATTTTACGCCTTTGAGCGCGTATGGACCCTTTAATTAAATGCCGACGAAAATCTGATTGTTGCGAATAACGTATCAAAGCCACTTCTTCCCCTTTTTCCCTCTTACTCGTATTCTTTATATTAGTATGAGTATTGGCATTCTGGTCGTTATCAGTAAAAATTACTACACGCTTGGCTTTTCTTGAACGAATTCCGCGATACCCTTCTGATTCTTCTTCATTTTGTCCTCTCTGTTGTTCCAAATCGGAAATAAATTTGTATGACCATCGAGGGATCCTTTTACTGATTTCTTTTCTTCCAATAGATTCTTTTTTAATTGTTTGATCATTCGCATCAGTTGTAAATACATGGAATAAAAATTTCGAAAATTTCGCTTGATTTTCTGAATCAATTCTTCCTTGTTCCTCGAATGAGGAAAGTCCTTTCAAATCGAAATTCGGTGTTGAATCCCCAGCAAATTCACTGATTGAGGTCAAGAAATGGA